ACAACCTAAAAAGTATTCTGAAGGTTTAGAAGAAGATAAAAAAATACGAGACTGTATTAAAAATTATGTCAAAAAAAATATAAGAATTTCCTCTGGTATGGAGGGAATTGCACGTATCGAAATTCAAAAAAGAATCGATCTAATTCAGATCATAATCTATATGGGATTTCCTAAATTATTAATTGAAGATAAACCCCGAAGAGTCGAAGAATTACAGATGAATGTTCAAAAAGAACTTAATTGTGTCAATAGAAAACTCAACATTGCTATTACCAGAATTTCCAATCCGTATGGGCATCCTAATATTCTTGCAGAATTTATAGCTGGCCAATTAAAAAATCGCGTTTCTTTTCGAAAAGCAATGAAAAAAGCTATTGAATTAACTGAACAGGCGAATACAAAAGGAATTCAAGTACAAATTGCAGGACGTATCGACGGAAAAGAAATTGCACGTGTTGAATGGATCAGAGAAGGCAGAGTTCCTTTACAAACAATTGAAGCTAAAATTGATTATTGTTCCTATACAGTTCGAACTATTTATGGGGTCTTAGGAATAAAAATTTGGATATTCGTAGACGAAGAATAAAAAAACTTTATTTGTCTTTACATTTTATCCAACGATAAAAAACGAAAACTATGTAGTATAACACTATACAATAATAAAAAAAATTTACAGTCTTCTTTTTTATGTTTAAGAAAAAAATCAGCAATTCTATAAGGTTGAATAAAAATTTCCATCAAAACTTCTGTGATATAATTGCTATGCTTAGTGTGTGACTCGTTGGTTTAGGATTCGATTAGATTAAGATAAAAAAAATAAAAAAGAACTTACCTATAAGAGCAACTAATAACTATAGCATTAATAAATAACCTAAGCAACTCATTGCTTCGCATTATCTGGATCCAAAAAAATCAGTCAAGATATGATAGGCTGATCATATCATTGTAGCAACTGAATTTTTTTTTACAAAAAAAAAAAAAAAAAAAAAAAAAAGAATAAATAAATATGATTTTAATTTCTGAAAGGTAATCGAAAAGTATGCGGATAAATGGAAGGATGAAAGAAAGAAAGAAAAATTTGAATATTAATGATATATAATTCCAATTTGGAAAGTCTATGAGGTCACTGTAAGAAAAGCAATGTAATAAAGCATCAATACAGATTCATTTATAATAATTAGATAAATCTGTTCCGAAAACAAAAAATTAAGAGCCTTGAGCCAATCAAAACTGAGAAAATTGACTCAAAAACATATTAAAAAATGAAATTTTTAATTTCATGTAAGAGCTCCATTGTAGAATTCGGGCCTAATGATTAATCAAGAAGCGATGGGAACGACGGAACCCATGAATATAGAGGATTCTAGTGAAAAACAAATCTTAGTAATTCATTGGACAGGATGGCGGAATAAACCATAAACTTTAGTATCTATTCTCATTTTGATTCTGAGACCTCGTGGGATAAACATCAAACATAGATATTGAAAGAGTAAATATTCGCCGGCGAATCTTTTTTTTTTTCAATAAAAAAAGTAATAAAATACGAAAAAAAAAAAAATTAAAAAGATAAAATAAAATAAGGATTTGTTAGAATATTATAACTCTAACAAAAATTATATTCGAGATGATGATATTACGTTATTTTTAAATAAATAGAAATAGAATTAATCTTGGATTCCATTTAGAAAAAGACATACAGAAATTTAGAAGAGATTAGATGAAAAAAAATACCTATGATTAATAGGATTAATCATTAACTACATCTATATCTTAATACAAGCTTTTTTAGTCCTTTTATTCGAGAGGAGCTGGATGAGAAGAAACTCTCACGTTCAGTTCTGTAGTAGAGATGGAATTTCTAATTTAGAAAAAACCCATCAACTATAACCCAAAAAGAACAAGATTTCGTAAACAACATCGAGGAAGACTAAAAGGAATATCTTCTCGTGGGAATCGTATTTGTTTTGGCAGATATGCTCTTCAAACACTTGAACCCGCTTGGATAACATCTAGACAAATAGAAGCAGGGCGACGAGCAATGACACGAAATGTACGACGTGGTGGAAAAATTTGGGTACGTATATTTCCAGACAAACCAGTTACAATAAGACCCGCGGAAACGCGTATGGGTTCTGGGAAAGGATCCCCAGAGTATTGGGTAGCTGTGGTTAAACCAGGTAAAATCCTTTATGAAATGGGTGGTGTACCCGAAAATATAGCCAGAAAAGCTATTTCAATAGCGGCATCAAAAATGCCTATAAAAACCCAATTCATTATTTCTGAATAGGGATATAGAATGAAAAAGCTAAATAACATTTAAGGATAAAAAGATTATAAGTTTTCTTTTTTTGACAAACAATATTTTTTTACTTCGTCCTTTGCATTAAAAGAAGAGATACAAAAAAATGATATGATTCAACCACAAACCTATTTGAATGTAGCAGACAACAGCGGGGCTCGAGAATTGATGTGTATTCGAATAATAGGAGCTAGTAATCGCCGATATGCTCATATTGGTGACGTTATTGTTGCTGTAATCAAGGAAGCAATACCAAATACTCCTCTAGAAAGATCAGAAGTGATCAGAGCTGTAATTGTACGTACTTGTAAAGAACTCAAACGTAACAATGGGACGATAATACGATATGATGACAATGCCGCAGTTGTCATTGATCAAGAAGGAAATCCAAAAGGAACTCGAGTTTTTGGGGCGATCCCACGGGAATTGAGACAATTAAACTTTACTAAAATAGTTTCATTAGCTCCTGAGGTATTATAAGACCTAAATATCGATAGTTAGTATAGGATTAAAAACATGGTAAGTTAGTATAGGATAGGATAAAAAAAAAGTTATTGAAATAAAATTAATTAATAGATTGTGTATCACGCATATACCCTTAAAAATAAAATATTAATAATTTAATTCATATATTAATAGATAATTTGTCTATATCTATATATAAATAAAAGAAAAAGAACATGTTGATTATATCAAAATTTAAGGAATTTTAACTTATCATGGGGAAAGACACTATTGCTGATATAATAACCTCTATACGAAATGCTGACATGAATAGAAAAGGAACGGTTCGGATAGGATCGACTAACATTACCGAAAGCATTGTTAAAATACTTTTACGAGAGGGTTTTATCGAAAACGTAAGGAAACATCGCGAAAACAACCAATATTTTTTGATTTTAACCCTAAGACATAGACGAAATAAGAAAGAATCCTATAAAACTTTTTTAAATTTAAAGAGAATAAGTCGACCGGGCCTACGAATCTATTCTAACTATCAACGAATTCCACGAATTTTAGGCGGAATAGGAATTGTAATCCTTTCCACTTCTCAAGGTATAATGACAGACCGAGAAGCTCGACTAAAAAGAATCGGCGGAGAAATTTTGTGTTATATATGGTAATCCTTCTAATATAAAAATTGGATACCCACAACTTACCATTTATGAAAAAAAAAAAAAAGGGTTGTGTAATACCGCCCCTGCTAAAAAAGTTTAGAATGTTTTACCTCGAATGAAATAAAAAATGAATTAATAAAAGTTTTCTTTATGAATCACGTCCGAACGGCATAGTTCGATTTTTTTAGATACTAAAGATTTGTTTGATTTTAGGTCATGCTTCTGAAAGGATTCGACATATTTTTGTATAGGTATAGCTATTAGGAGAAAAAGATAAAAATTTTAGTAAGTTCTTAGGTATAAATTAATCAGGGGACAGCCTTTTTATAGACTCCATAACAAGGATTCAAATGAGTAAGTGGTTTTTTCAATTTCAACATTCCTTTCACGAAGATACAATTCAAGATTCAAAAATATCAAGAAACCTTTTTTTCGTCCAACAATAAGTATATTCAGAGAATTAAGGAATAACAACTATGAAAATAAGGGCTTCTGTTCGTAAAATTTGTGAAAAGTGTCGACTAATCCGTAGGAGGGGACGAATTATAGTAATTTGTTCCAACCCAAGGCATAAACAAAGACAAGGATAATCTTACTAAAGGAAATAAAGGAAAGGAAAAGGCACTTCCAAGGAGCTGGCAAAAAAAGGTCCGTTTTGACATGAAATGGATATATCCATATATTTCTTGTGAAATGAAAAAATATGGCAAAACCTATATTAAGAATTGGTTTACGTAAAAATACACGTAGTGGTTCACGTAAAAATGTACGTAGAATACCAAAGGGAGTTATTCATGTTCAAGCAAGTTTCAACAATACCATTGTGACCGTTACAGATGTACGAGGTCGGGTGATTTCTTGGTCCTCCGCGGGTACTTGTGGATTCAGGGGTACAAGAAGAGGAACACCTTTTGCTGCTCAAACCGCAGCAGGAAATGCTATTCGAGCAGTAGTGGATCAAGGTATGCAACGAGCTGAAGTAAGGATAAAAGGCCCCGGACTGGGAAGAGATGCAGCATTACGAGCTATTCGTAGAAGCGGTATACTTTTAAGTTTCGTACGAGATGTAACCCCTATGCCACATAATGGTTGTAGACCCCCTAAAAAAAGACGTGTATAGAACTAAATAAAGGCTGAAAGGGTTTCAAGAGAAATAAACGATTCAATGATCTGATCAAATAAAATTACTATGGTTCGAGAGAAAGTGAAAGTATCTACTCGGACACTACAGTGGAAGTGTGTTGAATCAAGAAGAGACAGTAAGCGTCTTTATTATGGACGCTTTATTCTGTCTCCACTTATGAAAGGTCAAGCCGACACAATAGGCATTGCGATGCGAAGAGCTTTACTTGGCGAAATAGAAGGAACATGTATTACACGTGCAAAATCTGAGAACATCCCACATGACTATTCTAATATAGTAGGTATTCAAGAATCAGTAAATGAAATTTTAATGAATTTGAACGAAATTGTATTAAGAAGTAATTTAAATGGAACGCGCAACGCGCTTATTTGTGTCCAAGGTCCCGGATATATAACTGCGCGAGACATAATTTTACCGCCCTCTGTGGAAATCATTGATA